AAAGAAAGACCTCTCTTGGTCCCCATTGAGGCAAGAAAGCAGCAAAAGCAGAAGAAGCAAGAAAGCGGCGAAAGCCAGAAAGCAGTGAAGGAGAGGGGAGTGGTCATACCAATATCCATCAATCAAACTAACGGAAAGAATCGCCCTGAGATACCGACTCGGATCGTGTGCCTATCCCGCATGAGAGTGAGCCTAGCTTGGGACTGCTTCGAACAAATGCTATCCGGAGACAGGGACAAATTCCAATACACAAAAAGATGCGCCGGATATATGAATAGGGAAGAGAAAGCGCGGTGTTGCTAGTAGTTCCCCCGCCCCTGAGTCATGAGGTGTATTGATGAGTCGAAGCACTGACTCGGGAGCAGCATCAAAAAGGGGTCGAACCGGCCTCGGCAAGCTCAGTAGAAGGCTCAAGTAAGAGTAGACCTGATGGTATGTTATCCCCACTTTCTTCTATATTCTTAGGAACCAAACCACTTTCTTCTATATTCTTAGGACCTTGCATGGTTTTGTCGCTAAGGAAGTAGGAACCAAACTAGAATAGAAGTAGGAACCTAACTCACTAATTGGAGCAACCAAGCAACCGCACTACTTGACTTTGATTTGCCTAGGCATTGATTCCCATCTCGGTGAAAGGATTCTACTAGAGGGTTGAAGCGCATGCTTGGTCTGACAAGGCGGCTATCTACGCAAGACTTTCATCGAAGTCTTCTTACAAAGCGGATAGCATTTCCTATTGATTTGTCCCCTGGACTGGTGGACCTATTCTGATTCTCTTTTTATGTCGCTACGCTGTTCCCAAGGACTAGCAAAATCGAAATAGCGAAATTCTTGGGTCATCTCAATGGGTTCAGAAACCACACGTTTCTCTGGATCATCATAGCGTACTTCCACATATCCACTCAGAGGAAGGTCTTTTCGTAATGGATGACCCTCGAAACCATAATCTGTTGATATACGGCGTAGATCCGGATGATTAATAAAAGAAAGACCAAACATATCCCAAACTTCTCGCTCCCACCGGCCGGCTGATGGAAATAGACTGACTACCGGAGATATTCGTGTTACTTCGTCTGCACTGGTTTGTACACGAATGCGTGAGTTATACCGAGTACTCAGTAAATTATAGACCACTTCAAATCTTCGTTTTCGAGAGGGATGATCAACTCCGCAAATATCGATCGAAACTTGAACCCTTGTATAGGTATGCAATTTGAGAAAGCACAACAATTGAAATAGGTAGTCCGTGTTGGTCTCAGATCTATTCCCATGTTCCGATCTTTCCATTTTTGTGACCCATTTCTTGGGTAAAGTCTCCCAACTATATTTGCAAATGAATTGGTTATCCATAAAGATAAAGAAAGCTTTCTTGTAGTTCCGCTTCTTGCTCTTCAAATTCTGAAAGACTCGTCGGAAATTGCCGGTGCCGGTTGGTCCAACCAAGAAAGGCATGGGAGTCTTTGGGCTGGGTCGAGTAAAGTCAAGACTGCTCTTGCGAGCTCACTGCACACTTTCTCTATATCTGTATTATGATTCATGTTCGTTTTGTTCATGACGTGTATTTGGAGTCTAGCCAAGTTGGTAAGGCACCAGAATTTGGATCTGGGATGCAGAGGTTCGAGTCCTTTGACTCCAGTGATTGAGACCCTGCGGCTTGCCATTCTGTTTGAGTAAAGGGACGATTCCTCCTACTTAACTCAGTGGTTAGAGTATTGCTTTCATACGGCAAGAGTCGTTGGTTCAACTCCAATAGTAGGTAAATGGGGAGAACTACGCGAGAACTAATTAGATGTTGTTGGTCTTCAGTCTCCCACATCATTACCGCTCGATGGAGGGGAGATGTCAATTCCTCCTTCTTGCTTGGTGGTTAACCTGGAGCTGGTATGAATTGCACGCCTAGACCTGACTACTATAACTACGCTGCTCTGTATGAAGAAGCAAACCCAACTCACAAGACTGGAGATACGAGCCGAACAATGGATCGAACTCTTCTCGTCGAGTTATTTCATACCTCCTCTGATAAGGCAAGAAAAGAAAGAATCTCAAATTGATGAAAAATCTAGTTCGCTGGCTATTCTCCACAAACCACAAGGATATAGGGACTCTCTATTTCATTTTCGGTGCCATTGCCGGAGTGATGGGCACATGCTTTTCAGTACTAATTCGTATGGAATTAGCCCGACCCGGCGATCAAATTCTTGGTGGGAATCATCAACTCTATAATGTATTAATAACAGCTCATGCTTTTTTAATGATTTTCTTTATGGTGATGCCGGCGATGATAGGTGGATTTGGGAATTGGTTTGTTCCGATTCTGATAGGTGCACCTGACATGGCATTTCCCCGATTAAATAATATTTCATTCTGGTTGTTGCCACCAAGTCTCTTGCTCCTCTTAAGCTCAGCCTTAGTAGAAGTAGGGAGCGGTACTGGGTGGACGGTCTATCCGCCCTTAAGTGGTATTACCAGTCATTCCGGAGGAGCAGTTGATTTAGCAATTTTTAGTCTTCATCTATCCGGTGTTTCATCCATTTTGGGTTCTATTAATTTTATAACCACTATCTTCAACATGCGTGGACCTGGAATGACTATGCATAGATTACCCCTATTTGTGTGGTCCGTTCTAGTGACAGCATTCCTCCTTTTATTATCACTCCCGGTACTGGCAGGGGCAATTACCATGTTATTAACCGATCGAAACTTTAATACAACCTTTTTTGATCCCGCTGGAGGGGGAGATCCCATTTTATACCAGCATCTCTTTTGGTTTTTCGGTCATCCAGAGGTGTATATTCTCATTCTGCCTGGATTCGGTATCATAAGTCATATCGTTTCGACTTTTTCGGGCAAACCGGTCTTCGGGTATCTAGGCATGGTTTATGCCATGATCAGTATTGGTGTCTTAGGATTTCTTGTTTGGGCTCATCATATGTTTACTGTGGGCTTAGACGTAGATACCCGTGCCTACTTCACCGCAGCTACCATGATCATAGCTGTCCCCACTGGAATCAAAATCTTTAGTTGGATCGCTACCATGTGGGGCGGTTCGATACAATACAAAACCCCCATGTTATTTGTTCTTGTTTTCATCGTTCCGAAATACTTGAAAATTCTCATTTTATTTCGGATGGCATACTCTTTTTTGGACTTTCACTCTAACGTGACGTCCGGAAGTATAAGTGACGGAAGTATAAGTGAGTTATTCACTTATACTTCCGATTTTGATGATTCGGCCTGTTCCGGACGGAGCTCGTCGGTCAATCAACCAGCAGCGGCGGGTCCATCCAATGCCTTACCCGCTCCCGCCCCAACTTATCAACCATTTCGATTTGGTGAAGGTGCGGAAAGAGAGGCGGCTTGGGCACAAGAGGACCCGAAAATCTCTGCTGAAGTAGAGACTATCAGGAACGCCTGCGAGAATTTGGAGGCGGCCATGATACGGAAGGCCGAACGTCTCTTAGATGAACGCGGACTAATTATCAAGGATCCCGAAGACATCAAGCGTGCTGTCAAGTCGGCTCTCTATGACGACTGGCAGAAGATAGATCTTGATGATCAAATAAGTCATTTCAAGACGCTCAAGCGCGACTTCGGGACAACTCGCTGTGAAAGATGGAATCCTTTCATTGACGAGCTCCGGAGCTTGGGGAACTTTCACGTCAATGCTCGACATTATGTCGACTAGACTTAAATAGTATCATTATGCCTTTGCAAAATGTTACTTGGCCCTCTCCTTCCTTTTCGAGGAGAGGAACGCCATTCAAGAGGAGAGCTAACTCCCCGAAAATTACATGCCCTTGTTCCCATCCCCTCCTCGAAGGGCTCTTTTTCTTTTTGGAAAACTTGCCTTCGCTGGAGGGTCTTTATCTTGTACGCTGGGTCGCATGGACCTTCTCCTTTTGCTCATAGGACTCATTCTTCTGGTGGAGAATGAGAAGCCGGACGAAGGGGGTAAAAGGCAGGAGTAGCGCTCACTTTTTTCAATATTCAATACCGGATTGATACTAAGAACCTAATAGAACTTGACAAAATTGCTTCATGGTTATCTTACGGAGACTGGTTTTCATGGAGGCAACTATCCTTCGCAAGCAAACACTGGGGGACCCTAAACTTGAAACAAATGGGTCTCCAAATATCGTGCCTCTCCCGTTTTTTAAGAAAAATGCCTCGCTCCTTTCTGTTTTGTCCCTTTTTGACTTTTTTATATCAGGGTCGGTTCGTTTGTTAGTAAGTCAGTCAGGTCGGTAGGTCAGTCAGGTCGGTAGGTCAGGAAGGTCGGTATGCGAGGTATTCCGTTGTTGTTTGTTTTCGAGGTGTGCAGGTACGGTAGGTCTTTTCGTTTAGTTCAGGGTCGGCTCGTTTATTTCTAGGTGGTTTCGTTACTTCGGTGTAAAAATGGACTCTTTCTGGGCAGTCGTTGCGTTGTTATCAATCCAAAAGTTCGAATCCTCTCATCTTGCTCAATCGTTCTCGCACCACTGGACGGACCGGGTTACGATCAGAGGTGCTTTCCTCCCTCTCTTCCTCTGACACTTGTCACGGTGAGCGGTACAAACATTGACCAAGTGTTCCGCGATCATACTATGAATTGATAGCCGGATGGTAGTGGGACTTCTTTCAGTCGACTTTCTTACCTTTCCTGGGAATTGTATGTCTATGCTTTTTGTGCCACATTCCTCCTGCTGGTTCTTGAACTTGAATTGCTCGATCCGAGGCGCTTGTCTTCTGCTCGACTAGTTACATAATCGATTTGTGGTATTCACTTGTTAGTGCCTACCCCTTGAATGGTAGGCTGGGGAGTAGGACGATAGCCTAAAGACTTTTCATTGCTATAGTAGAAGGATTCGGAACTTCCGTGCGGGGTGAACTTCGGTGTAGCTGATGTCGTGCGAAGATACGTTTCAAGGCTCCTGCAAAACCCTGTAGGTTGCCTCGCGGAAGTATTGAGTTATTCAGTGCCGGTTGTCAAACAAGATCGGTCGGCCGACCACTCTCACAACATTCACAACGTTCAAGAGGAAGAAGAAGCAAGGAAGATGAATACTATGTTGGTACCATTCACACGAGAAGAGGTACGAAGTAACTCGACTCAAATCCCACGAATCCCAGTAATCAAAGAAATCCAGCTAATCCCATTTCGCTTAACCAATGGCACTCAAGTGCTAACGAGGCGAATACAATACGCGACTGAAAGGAGAAGAATTCTATCTATCGGAGAAGCAGTAGCACGTGCAAGTATTGGGTTCTGCCTTAAGCGCCTATCCTTAGTCGGGTGAAGTGGAACGAATCTGTATTCTCAGTATAGAAAGTAAGTAAGAGCGAACTATGATCCCGTGGGGCGGAGCAGTGTCGTGATGCGATCAATTAGCCTTTTTCCTCCCTTCTCCAAAGACTTCTTCTTCCTCTCTTCCCGCTCTTCTCCATCTATAGACAAGAGAATATGGAACAATCATCACACCAGTCGAATATGGGAATATCCAACCACGACCGAAGTAGGGCGGGGAATAGGTTGAACCAAACGAATGGGCTTGCGAACTCATATACATTGATAGTAGTGCTCTTACTTCACGGTTGACGAATGCATTGAAAAGCCTTTGTGGCAAGAATAGCGAGATCCGATCTTACTGAAAAAGCCCACGCTAGAGTAGTCCGATACGATCCATCTGCAGAAGGAGTCGGTAATACTTTCGCTTATGGGACATGAGACCGAGTTCTTCCATACTGCATAATCAGGCTCGAGTACCTATTCCTTTTTGTCAAACTTCTTTCTTTATCCTTTCTATTGGGAACTAGGAACCGGAAAAAGAAGGCAAAGGAGAGGCATTTCTAGCAAGACTAGGAAAGGCTGCCGCAAGAGCTTCAACTTCCCTTTAGCGGCACCAAGCTGATCCGGGCAGAAGATCAGAGATTCCTTTGTTGGGTCAAGGCCCCTTCTCCAGACCCAGATGATATAGTTGATTAGGCCCTTCTCGCGATCCTTACCATGAATTCAGTGATTCCATGACCAATACCTTACGAGCCTTGATCGGCTACTGAACTAAAAGGATAGTAGTTCCTCTCGACCTTCTCCTTAGCAGTCGAGTTCCTATGGACCTACCACAACAAGTGTTCGAGTATTTTATACCTCTCGTTCTAAACCAGTCGAGATCAATCTCTCCTTTCTCTTTGTCAGTCGAGTTCTCGTTCTAGTTCCTGCTTCTTGCTCTTTGGGCACCTGATGCGTAGAGCTGCGAGATGAGCTACTGGCTGGGTAAAGGATTGAGCTAAGCTTTTGCTTATTCCCGTCAATGTAGAGAATAAGGAAAGTGGTCGACTTCCTTTGACGCGGGTACGGAACTTTAGTAGACAACAACGCGGCTGCCGAATGCTTCCACGAATGCTGTCAAATCCTTTTGGTGCTGCTTCTTGATAGCGTCATGATTCCAATCCTTCCTTTTGCTAGACGGAAGTGAGCCTTGCTAGATTTCTGCTGAAGCTATCTAAGATCATAGCCGATTACCCCCTACTGATATTGGATTGAGTACCTTAATAGAATAGCCCAATCTCCTCTACTGGTATTGGATTGAGTACTGCCGCTCGAGTAGCTAATTGGCTAAGGCAGCTTGGAAGTCATCCACTTTCAGAAGATTGTCAATCTTCCTCGTTCCTCCTTGGATCCTTAGATTCAAATCAAAAGATAGAAGGATCGAGAGATCCTACTTCTCTCTTTTATCAGTGTTAGAGCCCTGGACGAGTGAAGCAATGGTAATCACCCGCACCAACACGAGACATCGCACCTCTTGAGTATGATCCGCCGCGTTCAAGAGCAGCATCGTACTCGTTCATGTACTTTACCTGCTTCACGTGGTCGCGGCACCTTATGAATGAATACACCTCAATCCATAATTAGTTGAGTCAGAATGGCACTTCCTCGATATTAGACTGTCACCACGCCCGGCAGCACCCCACAACTATAGTGATTCCCCAGATCCAACTAAGAAGATTTAAGGATCGGTAGAACCAAATACAATTCAAGAGATCGGAAAGAGCACGATTGATAGAGAAATTCCTAAGAGAAAGGATAGGGAGGGTGAGTACATTACCTATGCCTAGGCTGTTAGAATGGGAGGGTGACCGTACGATGTAGTGAAAGGGCACCCGATTCCTCCTATTTGTTTTGATCTCTTATCTGTACCAGCAAGAGAGGTATTTCCGGTTGTGAGTGCCATAGGCTGCCTTTGTAGCTCTTGAGTGAAAGCAGAGGGTTAGCTCAGGTACCGGATAGGCACCGGGTAGGCATACCGGCATGCTAGGCTCGAATCATGTTCCTGAGTGAAATTCCTAAATGTAGAGGATGGGTCTTATCGTTGAGCTAACGCCCTCTGTCCACTTGTGATACAACTAATGTATACTCTGTTTTACAGCTTCTAAAGGGCTTTCAGTCCTCTTTTTGATAGAATCTATCAGTCTCTGTATCCTACTGTTTCTCGCTGTGTATGAGCCTTTAGCTAGCCTATAAGATAAGTAGCTACTGGGATTCCTTTCCTCAAGATAAGAGTCTATTTGGAGTTGTAGCTGTCAAGAGATCTCTTCTCTTTATATTATAAGTCTAGCTCGCGAATCCTTCTCTCATTGCTTGGGAGTGCATTTCCTAAAGAACAAAATGCTGTTTCTGTTGTTATCTAGGTCCCGTTATTGCTAGGAAGTTCTCTGAGGTTTCTCTAGCCTATCGGGTGTAACTGTTACGGGCACGAGCGAATGATTGTTAGAGAGAAGGGATGGAATCGGTCATCAAACAGGTCCTTAGCAGTCCATCTTCCCTGGCTTAATGGACCTGCTGCTTGTCTTTGATTGACAGAGGTCGTTGATTCAGGAAGAATCTTGAGTAATGCGCAAAAGAAGCAGGGCAACTAGCCACTCAGTCGTACCTGCGTCTGGCTTCCCCGGCAGGTACTCCTTCCCTACACATTCAACCATAGGAATAGAAGCTACGCCTGCAACCTATTCTCAGAATGCTAATTCCGAACGATCAAAAAGATATATGATATATAGCGCAATTGACGCTCACTAGGACTCATGACCTCGGCTAACGCCTTCGAAAGACCGCATTGAAAAGAGATAATTCGCCTAAACACCGTGAATTTCGCTATCAACCACTTTGACTCTATGAAATTACAGGAAAAAAAATCCAATAGTCGCCTAAAGATGGAGAATAAGAATAGAAAGGAGAGGTCCATACAAAAGCGTTGGAGTCGTGAGCATACGAGATTGATACCGCGCATGTAGGTGGGGTCGAGCCTCTTCTATGGTATCAAACTAACAAAGAAACCAAACAAATCACAGAATTTGGCACTTAGTGGGATTGTAAGCCATAACCAGAATATAGAGATGAAGGAAATGCCAACAAATCAAAATGGAATAGAAAATGGAGAGATTGGAGAGTAGAAGTCAGGAACAAATACCACGCATCTGGCTTCGCGAACCGTGGGGGCGAACCAAAGTGCAAGCCCTTTTGTTCAGATAGACAGAGTCAGGTAGGAGGGACCTGAAGTGTGTGAAGTTGGTTAAGATCAATCAACGCAATCACTTGAATCCCACTTTACTAATGAAAGCTTTCACCATGTGGTAGGTTCGCTCGTTGCCCGGCGATCCTAGAAGAGTGCTCGGGTCATGTTAAGTTGACGAAGAGCCCAGCCCGCACATAAGTTCCATATTCTTAGCCGTAGGACCCCTTTACAGCAACAACGTGGGGTCCGTGGTATCTATGATTTCCAGAAGGACTCATGAGAGGACCTTAGGCCTTTCTCAAATAAAGACAAAAGAGGGCTAAAGGCACGAAAGTCTTTGTTGTATTCTCATGTCAAGGGCCCGGCACTGCCATCTCGCTATCAAGAGCTTGACTCCCACCTGCCTTTGTAGGAGCAGTGGTTAGACTTTCTTATGGGTCCTCGAATGGGGGTGAATCCGTCCCACTTTCTTCTTTTCCCTTGGTGAAATGGCTGGGTGATGATAACTGTAGGAGGCCCCCTTAGTTGAAAGAGTGCTGCTGTTCCTGCTATGTCACTTAATGAGTATTCTGATTCCTCGGGATTTGCTTCTGATTCACGGCTTTGCTTATGATCATGTGGGTATTTGGCAAGCTGATGTCTCTGAAGCGCTAATGTTCTCAAATAAATGCCAATGTCCTGCTCATTCCCAGTACCTGACTTGGGCATCTAGAATCCACTCTTCGACTCCTCGCGTGGGTGGTTTCTCTCCCTATCTTCTGGTCGACGGAATCTCCACTGAATCACGGCACGCACTTCGTGATCACATCGCGCAACTGCTACTTCCTCTCGCCCCGTGCTATGATTTAGGTATGTGAAGAAAGCATCTCAAAACGGATGGACTCTGTACACTTCTCCCATAGCTGCTGTTTACCTCTCATAGCTGTTTGGTTCCTTAACGTAGGTCCCAGCACGAGTAGGATGAATCTCGGTGTTGCTGTCAAGCCAATACAATAGGTGTTGGCATGCGTCATAAGATGCCGGTCATGAACATATGTAAGCCGGTCTTCCTTCAACCGTTTTTTCGCTAGTCGCGATGGTCGATACGCCCACTCCGGCTGATCTAAATGATTTGGTTACGCCTACGCCCAACCCCCGGATCCTCTCTTTTCAGTCATTCCGTACCTCTCCCCTTAGTCTACTCATTTCGTACCTCTCTTTTCGGTCTACTTCTTTTTAGAAGGATTCGATCCTAACGATTCTGCTATTAGTGTACTTGAATTTGGCTTTGCCCGGCATCAGCTAATCAACGCAGTAGCTAGCCCGACCAGTGTGGTGGACCATTCGCCGATCAATATGGTGCTGCTATTCGAATTCGAGATGGTCCTGGTTGTCTAGATCGGGCATTGGCGGTATCGAGAGATTGATTCAAGAAAAGAAGAGGAACCATAATCTTGTAGAACCCCGCGAGAGTAGGTGGTTGGCACAGATCCTAATCTATTCTCCATTTCATATCTCTTCTATAAGATATTCTATTCGCTCATCCCTCCACTCTACCTATCATTCATCGCCCTTGCACAAATCCTGGGGTCCGGTTCGGCAGAAATGTCAAAGCCGGTGGTTTCATCTAACTCCTGAAATGGTAGCGAAACTCTTGAAAGTGTTTCACCATCAATTTCTTGTGCTGCTCTTCCTGCCCTGCTTACGATAGGAATGAAATACTCGAACACTTGTGGCAAGCTTCTCACCATCGGACTCATCTCATACGGCAAACTGCCGTCATACGAAGGCTCTCGCAATCCGTGTACCGCCGGTTTGAGCCCGGCCGGCCCATCGATCAAGGTTGGCTCCGTCGCATTCTGGCCACGCTGCGGAAAGGGAGCATAGCTTCCTACGCGTATGGTATGAGTCTAACTCGAATCTAACATGAATTATTTGCTTCTATTTCAACATCCTGAAAAGGTTAAGATACTATCACCCCTGCCCGGAGTGACTCGTACTCAACTCTAGCATTCACAGGAGCTGTAGCAGCAACCCTTATAGACTAGATGGGACAGCACTCCCCTTTTGTCACCGACTGCTGGAAGCCCTGCCCGCCCTATTGGTCTATCCATCTATCCACCGATTCTAACTATTGGTCCTCGACTTCAGAGACTACCAACATAGAATACGCGGGAGTCAAGGATCCAAGTAAGAGTGTAGCAAGGACGAGTCGATAGCCTGCCCGGTACACCCTACTGAAGAAGATCACGGAAAAAAAGAAGAAGCAAGGATGTTCCCTTTGATCCTAGCCATGACTTCCTCTATCATAGGTGACTGACTTCTTAGGCATGCTTATCCGCGCCATCGCTGAATGCTGGTCGACGGAACCGAGCTCTACTCTTTGATAAAAGCTATGCTTCTTATGCTCCTATGAAACGAGAAAGAGGCCGACCCGTAGACATCTTCCTCCCCACCCATTGAGACAAGGCTCGGGAACCTTTGTTTTGGTGTCAAAGCCAAAGCCCGAAGTTGCAAGATCGGTTGAGGAAAGAGCATAATAGCCGAGACCACTTCTCTCTTTCCATAGATACAGAATAGATGAATGAATGGCTAGACTAGCTAGCAGGCCCTGGTCCCAATAACTAGGAGAGAGATCCCACTCTTTCTAGATGGAAGATGCAATTCTCTTTTCTCTGCGCCTCTTGTATACCGTTGGTTGACTCCTTGCCTCTTCTTGCCAGTCGAGATCATCCCGCACCTCTCCCAACAAACGGTCGGGTATTTGATGCTTTAGTCGAGTCACTCCGCCCGAACATCCTTCGCTGATGTATGTGACAAGACTCCTGCTGCCATGCTTGCGGGAGATGAGAAATCAATGGAAAAAGAGATCGGTTCTCATGTGAGGGTCCCTCTCTTTTCTTTATCGAGACCTTGTGGAGATTCGTTTTGTGGAGTTTCTTCTTTACTATTCATATTTGAAATAGTAATAGCTGTAGGAGGTGTGACCAAAAAGCACTATATCCAGTCTAGCCACCAGCTGCAAATGAAGGTACCAAAACTCTGTACCCACAAGCCGGAGTGTCATAGGTCCCCTGGTTCACTATTCTATTAGTAGCCTCTGCTATGTTAGCCGGGCAATGCGCTATGGGAGGACACGGACTCTGCCACTGCCTCACCCCATCCTTCACTTTTTGATTTGAATTACTTAATGATATCCTAGGAATTTCATTTCGCATCGGAAACGATTCTAGGAGAAGTTCGAATCCGTTCCCTTCGGATATTGATTGGTCTTGGTTTGACATGGTTTACGTGTTACTGGTTCTCGGAAGAGTTAATATCTCCATTAGCGTCACCCTTTCTTACCCTGCCTTTTGACTCCTATTTTGTTTGTACACAATTAACGGAGGCCTTTTCGACATTTCTTGCAATGGCTTCAATAGCATGCTCTTATTTCGTCTTTCCTTTAATCAGTTATCAAATTTGGTGCTTTTTGATCCCCAGCTGCTATGGAGAACAAAGGACGAAATACAATCGATTCCTCCATTTAAGTGGTTCTCGCTTCTTCTTCTTCCTGTTCCTAACTCCTCCCCGGGTCGTTCCCAATGTTTGGCACTTTCCATACTTCGTGGGTGCAACATCAACAAATTCGCTCATGATCCAGTTACAACCTAAGATCTATGACTATATTATGTTAACTGTTCGTATTTCGTTCATTCCATCGGTATGCTCCCAGGTACCTGTAATTGTGATCCGTTTGCCAGAACCAAGGGGTCTTTCTTCGGAAACCTTCACGAACAATCGTCGTTTTTTGATGGTTTTTCCGCTTCTCACAGCTGCTCTTTCCACACCTCCGGATATCTGGTGCCAAATCGTTGCCCGGTTCCTGATTTATTTGATAATAGAGTTGGCTATTTTTGTGGCATTGATCGTACAAGTTCGTGAAGAGGGCTGGACGGGTGGAATGAGGGAATTGAGTTCGTCAACCAAGTTTGGTAAGTCGGTCGTAATTGGTTAATGGGGAGAAAGCGGGCCGCGAATCTTATGTCAAAAGGACCAAGGATGATCTTTTCGGAAAGGAGGAGTAGGAGGAGTCTTTTCTATTGATACTGGCCAACTCATGTTTCCACTCAATTTTCATTACGAAGATGTATCACGTCAAGATCCGTTGCTCAAACCGAATCCCGCCAACGTTATGGAAGTTCCTGGATCGTGTGAAATAAGAGTAGTCCCAAAGGCACCTTCTCATTCCATAATGAAAAATGGCAAATTGGCTATGGAGATTCCGCGCGGTCAGAAATTCATACAGACACAAAGGGCAGGAAAGTCCTTTCGATCTAATCCTGGGTCAACTAAAGACAAAGGATATGTAAGTGACTTGGCACGACAAAGCACTCTCCGAGGGCATGGAATGTCCAATTTTTCGGTCAGAATCTCGACAGTCATGTCTCTCTTTGATTTTCCGGTCGAAATACGGAACAACTCCATTCAATTCTCGATGGAAAGGGAGTTTTGCGAATTCTCCCCGGAACTGGAAGATCATTTCGAGATCTTCGAACATATTCGAGGGTTCAATGTGACTATTCTCACTTCGGCCAACACACAAGATGAGACTTTACCACCGTGGAGCGGCTTTTTGCAAAAAGATGAGGGGGAAAGAATTTTGAGGGAAGATGTCGGAGACAGGAGTCCAAGTTGGGAATGAGCCTTATTAATTTAGAATGAGAATGCTTTGTTTCGTTGGAAAAACCAACGACATATTGACTTTCTATCGCCCTACTTCTAAGGATAGATAGAGAGAGTGACGAAATTCTCTCCCTTAGAAAGCAGCGCAAGTCGCCCCCTCCACAAAAGACAAAGAAAGGCTCAAGGAGCCATATTGATATTTGAGGAAGGGCCCTAGAACGCAGGTGGGTGAACAAGCACGATAGGAACGAGAAATGACTATAAGGAACCAACGATTCTCTCTTCTGAAACAACCTATATCCTCCACACTGAATCAGCATTTAGTAGATTATCCAACCCCGAGCAATCTGAGTTATTGGTGGGGGTTCGGTCCCTTAGCTGGTATTTGTTTAGTCATTCAGATAGTGACTGGCGTGTTTTTAGCTATGCATTACACACCTCATGTGGATTTAGCTTTCAACAGCGTCGAACACATTATGAGAGATGTTGAAGGGGGCTGGTTGCTCCGTTACATGCATGCTAATGGGGCAAGTATGTTTCTTATTGTGGTTTACCTTCATATTTTTCGTGGTCTATATCATGCCAGTTATAGCAGTCCTAGGGAATTTGTTTGGTGTCTTGGAGTTGTCATCTTCCTATTAATGATTATCACAGCTTTTATAGGATATGTACTACCTTGGGGTCAGATGAGCTTTTGGGGAGCTACAGTAATTACAAGCTTAGCTAGCGCCATACCTGTAGTAGGAGATACCATAGTGACTTGGCTTTGGGGTGGGTTCTCCGTGGACAATGCCACCTTAAATCGTTTTTTTAGTCTTCATCATTTACTCCCCTTTATTCTAGTAGGCGCCAGTCTTCTTCATCTGGCCGCATTGCATCAATATGGATCAAACAATCCATTGGGTGTACATTCTGAGATGGATAAGATCGCTTTTTACCCTTATTTTTATGTCAAGGATCTAGTTGGGTGGGTCGCTTTTGCTATCTTTTTTTCTATTTGGATTTTTTATGCTCCTAATGTTTTGGGGCATCCCGACAATTATATACCTGCTAATCCGATGTCCACCCCGCCTCATATTGTCCCCGAATGGTATTTCCTACCGATCCATGCCATTCTTCGTAGTATACCTGACAAAGCGGGAGGTGTAGCCGCAATAGCGCCAGTCTTTATATGTCTCTTGGCTTTACCTTTTTTCAAAAGTATGTATGTCCGTAGTTCAAGTTTTCGACCGATTCACCAAGGACTGTTTTGGTTGCTTTTGGCGGATTGCTTACTACTAGGTTGGATCGGATGTCAACCTGTGGAGGCACCATTTGTTACTATTGGACAAATTTCTCCTTTGGTTTTCTTCTTGTTCTTTGCCATAACGCCCATTCTGGGACGAGTTGGAAGAGGAATTCCTAATTCTTACACAGATGAGACTGATCACACCTGATCGGTGCAAAATTCTGACACCAATCATTTCCATATTACACCAAGAATTGACAAGCGGATCAGTTTTCTAGTTTGCTATGTTGATATAGCTTAGATAGGGAAATGCATTCGCAGGGTCCCCTCTGAGAAAGAAAGCAAATATGGAAGCAAGAATCTAAATGACTCGCGCTATGTTGGTTTGGCTGCTGGTCTAGCGATCTTTCCTCTTATTTCTTAGAGTGCAGCCTGCCCGCTGAAGACCATAACGTAAGTGATTCAGTGCTCCTGGAACGAACAGAAGGTTCTAGCACCTGACTACGACTGTAAGAACTCAATCAAAGAAATGCTAAGGTGCTCTTCGTGTTTTGAGTGAAAAGAAAGGGGGAAATGAAAGCATTATTCTCTAATGCCACATGTTCAATCTTTTTTTAGCGGTTTCCCCAGAGATCTTTCTCATTAATGCAACCTCCATTTTGCTCATTCATGGAGTTGTATTTAGTACCTCTAAGAAATATTCTTATCCGCCGTTAGCCAGTAATGTGGGTTGGCTTGGATTACTTAGTGTTCCGCGCCTAGGAGGGCAGCGCGCTTGGGGATGCAGAGGAGGCGCCCAGCCCCCTACCCTAACCTAATGCGGCACCGGATTCGGACCGCAGGGAACCGTAGCATGGGGGCGTCTAATCCTTTTGCCGCCGCAAGGCTGGCTAATCAATCGTACGCAGGAAGGCACATGAGTCCGAACGCTATGTTGAATGTGCGACCAACACTACGTAGGTACCAGTGCAGGTGAGGCGTCGGTCGGTCCTAGAAACGGCGGCAACGGCGCGTGACCAACCTAGGGATCACCAGGCAGCTCTTTCGCTCTATAGGGATCGGAGGGGCATAGCACAATTCCTCTTGGAGGGGGGTTGGTTTGCCCGGGTGACTGATCCTGCCATAATCATGACTCCTACCTATAGCACCGGCAACCGAAGTCAAGCATACATAGGACGATGCGTGAATAGCCGGGAGGAAATCAAGGGCGGTAGATGATAATGAAAAAGGGCGCCGCGTCTGGACGGGCGGAATGCATGAGCGGTGACATGGGGTGTGTCCTCGGTCTCATGTAAGACAACTCACCCCGAGCCGATGGGAGACGAGCACAGGATAGGCAATTGAAAGATAGAGCTAGCCTATTAGAATAGTTCTGGTCCGGGCTGACTCTGGTCCTCCCCGGATTAGCTTGTGCTTAATAGGTCGGTTTGTTTGGCTTCCTCTCTTAGCCCGTTCCTAACCAGTGGAGTCATGCTGGAGAGCCGCTTAGTGATCGGTTCTGCTAGTTCACGCAAATCCGAAGAAGTTATCACGGACGAGCCACATGCAGGGAAACTCGCACGTGTGGTTCTGGCCCGGCAAAGCCAGAGGTATCTAATAACCTTGCTTCTGCTCGCCGCTGGCGCACCTCTCCTAACTATTGCCCATTTATTCTGGAATCATCTTTTTAGGAGGGACAATTTGACATATTTCTGCCAAATCTTTCTATTATTAAGTACGGCTGGTACCATTTCGATGTGTTTCGATTCTTCCGCCCAAGAAAGGTTTGATGCTTTTGAATTCATTGTATTAATTCCACTTCCTACCCGCGGTATGCTCTTTATGATCTCGGCTCATGATTTAATTGCCATGTATTTAGCTATTGAGCCTCAAAGTTTATGTTTTTATGTAATCGCAGCATCCAAAAGAAAGTCTGAATTTTCCACGGAAGCCGGCTCGAAATATTTGATCTTAGGTGCATTTTCCTCTGGAATCTTATTGTTTGGGTACGACCGGACAACTACCGATATCCATTCAACTCTTTTTTGAGAATGTTGTAATATTGATCTTACGGGGGGAACGAAATCAAAGAATAGTTAGACTTGGAAAGACCCTCTATGTAGTTGTCTATCTAGGGTGATCGATCTACATCTTTCTCCAAAGCCCTTGGGCTGTGTCTCGATCTCCCGAAATCAGAGGGACCCTTTTCTATGGAGATTCCCCTTGGTCTAATTCCACGCCTTATGACGAAAGGGGAGTCGGCGTGG